TAATTTATTTCCGTGTTCGTATTTCGAAAGTAACTTGTTTTATTGAACTCATTTCATATCGTGGTTCAAACGTTAAAAATCGACGAGGTTTACTAAATTAGAAATCCGAAGAAGTTCCCATGGAGCATCTGTCAATTGCTCAATCAATGACTTCTTCATCGGAATGCTAATAAAAAGATTACGTGATTTTCTTTTATTATACCCATCGAAGAAGTCATTGATTCTTTAGATCGGGATTCATGTTGAAAATAATCAGAAATCTAGGAATTATAATAGTAAGAGTCGCTTTTCTATTATTTCAAATTGATTGAAATCAACACAAATTAAATACAAATAGATAAAGCAAAGAAATAGAATTGGGACACTATTTATATATGTAATTGATATACATATATATATACCTATATATAGGAATATGACGATACTATCGTAGATTGATCTCTATTAAATTAACCTGTATTACAATACAACTTTATACACTACAATAACAATACTAGATAGTATGGTAGAAAGATTCAGATATTTCTTTCTACCATACTATCGTATTCTTCTATTCAATTATTGATAAGAACTAAAAAGTAAAGTTTAATTCAAATTAATCACCTTGGCTGACTGTTTTTACGTATATTATAAGTAAAAAAGCGGTAGGAACTAGAATAAACAGTGCAGTAGCAATAAATGCGAGAATATTTACTTCCATAATCTCATTGTTTCATTTTTCTTTAATTCGCAATAACTCGGGAGTTAATCCCATAGAGATAATAAATCTTTCGCCTGTAAATTCAATGGGATGAATTACATCTCGATGATATCGAATCGTATCAATATCATGAATAACAATATCTGAGCTATCAAATCGATTAATCGTCAAGAATTGAATAGTATAACATAGGAAGATCTTTTATCCATACCGAACTAAAAATTTTATTCCTGATCCAATCAATAATTCCTTTATTTTTATTTATTTATCATTCTTTTACATTCTTTCTTTTCTATAACCTACCGCCCTCTTTGTACAACCATCTGATAAAGTATCATCTAACCGATTTTACACTTACCATTGGTTCTAAACAAACCCCAACAAACAATAGAAACTAAATAAAAAAAAAAAAAAAGAAGGAGTTAAGTTCTAAACTCCTTTTTTTAATGATCTAATCTTCTTGGAAAACAAAAGAAGTACGATAACGACGGGTACGAGTTCTGCCATAAAAAAATATAATATTCCATCAAATTAACTATTTTTTTATATATAAATTTAAAAAGTTTGTTCTTTCAAGGAAAAAACCCTTAATAAACTAAAATAAATTTCGTTCCCTGGCTAATAAAAAAGCGATCCTTGTTTGATCTTTACTTTTTTTAATATCCTCTTTCCTTGTATTAGTAACGGGACGCATATATCAAAAGATCAATGTGAAATTTGAATGAGATATATTGTTTCAAATTAGTGAAATTAGAAATTGAGGTTACAGAAAATCGTGCCAAAAAAGGATATACTTTTTATTTTAATCTTAAAAGATTAGTATTCTATCACAGTAACTATGATAAATTTTTTTATATCGTACAAATTACATTTATGTATGTACTCCCCGGAAACATACAGTACTCTACTCTATTCCACGGATCGGGAGTAATCGAAAAAGAAAAAGCGATACCCAGGACAGTACGGTATCTCTTGGAATCCTTAATCTGATGCTACCAATAATTGTACTAATCCACATATGTCTCTCTCCCATCAATCGAATCGGTACTAGTCGAAGAAATGGAAATTCCCCCATTTGTTTGATGATAAATGTGAAACGAAAAAGAAAAAAAGGACCGCTGTTGGGAATGAAATTCTGCAATTTTTACTTCCTTTCACAAAAAATAAAAATAGAGAGATGAATTGATATATTTTTTTATTGGATTTGGATCCGTCGGGACTGACGGGGCTCGAACCCGCAGCTTCCGCCTTGACAGGGCGGTGCTCTGACCAATTGAACTACAATCCCAAGTAAATAACATAACCATAATAAAATAAAGTATACATATTTTTATTATTTCATTCTAACCCTTTCAATTTAGATTAGAATTGGCGTGTTGTAACAGAGCCGCGAGTTATATATTGATACCCATATGGGTATGCACTTTAGTAAGAACGACCCGGATTACTAGTAATCTTTTCGTTATTTCCAAATCAATTGGATAATCACTCTTTCAATGAAAAAAGTTTTTTTTTATTTATTCTTTTCCTTAAACTTTACTTTATACTTACAGATCCTAATATGAATCTAGATCATTAGCAAGATCAGAATTTGTTGAAAAAATAGAGTAAATAAATAGTGGTATAGATATATCAGAAAATAATTTTTCTCTTCCGTATTGGGGATTGGGGGATCGGGCATTTCTGGAGAACAACAAATGGGTTATATTATATCATTATATCATTTCATGGTGGATCGGCGAATTTTTGGGCCGAGCTGGATTTGAACCAGCGTAGACATATTGCCAACGAATTTACAGT